TAGGGTAAAATGCGTTTTTGCGCTAATGTAATAGGGAGGGGGATCCTGCTTGTTGAGGTGCGCTAGTCGAGTCCTATTCTTGGTTTTGGGGTTTAACAAGAATAATAAAGGGACTCTTCGGGCGTAAGGGGGGAGGGGGGGTTTACCGCGCAAAAAATTTTACAAGGGGTGAAAAGAGGGGGGGCACCAAGGAGTATATGTGTGAAGCAAGTAATAGGATCGTTATGCACCTGATAACACTTATGGGGTTATATCTTCCAATAGTGGTTTGATCATTTCACATTTAGACATTGAATCCAAGGAAAAATAGCACCACCTTATGTTTTGGCATTAGGAGGGAGATCGCCAGATGCAAAGTGAAAGAGACCCGAAAAAAAAAATACCAGATGGCCTTTAGAGTGAACGCCCGGCATGGTGGGTAAAGAAGTTCTAGCACCCCACCATTAACCTATGTCAGGATAATTCAATTGTAGAGGGAATATCGATTTATGGCCCTGAAATAGGAACCAGATGCAAGGAATAGTTCATTCTGTGAAACCCCCACGATATCTGTCCCTGATTTTATCATGCATTATGTACACTCAATTATACTGGTTGGTGGTCTCTTACTGCATTAAGTAATTGAGCTACCAAGTAGTGCTGGGTCGGGCATAGAAAATGCAGAAGAGAAGTTGTGGGGATTATTCTATTACTCAGCTGATCTTCTATTTCCCCTAGGCTGGAGATTTATGCTTTGGGTATACCTTGGTTATTACCATCTCCTGTTTGTTTGTTTAAACGTACTTTGAGTCTTGTTTATTGTCCTTAGATTCATGATTATCAGACTAATCAAGTTGTATACTCCTTCCATGGTGTACTAGATTTCACTTGTACTTTGTTAAACGCATAAGAATGTGTTGTTTAATCCATTTATGTACGGATGGACATTGTGGGCATTAGTGCAGACATTATGCACGCTAATACATAGTGTATTGCGAGCTATCTCTACTTGTCTATACAACTATCTGTTGTCCAAAGCTGACTATGTTAGTTGTTTGTGGTAAAGCTTTAGTGGTGGTCTTTCTGTTTTTGTAATACTATAGATAGAACAGACATATATAGGGGCTCGGCGGATGTCAGAGAATAGTTTAATTTGAGAATCCCAGCTTTGGGAGTTGGGGGTGGGAGTTAGAATCTCCCTTTTCTGGGCCTTAGGGGGGACTTTAACCTCCAGTCTCCGGATTACAAGACCGGCGCTTTGGTTTAAGCTACTAAGGCAGTTTCACAGCAGGGTTTTGTTTTCTCATCAGCCTGCTAGTGGTATAAAAACAAGGAAAAGTGCGAAGTAGGTGATGGATGCAACTTGGCCAATGATAATGAAGGGGTGTTCTACTGGCATTCCTCCGATTCATGTCAAGATGATAACATCGGCCACTAGTGCTCAAAATAGCAGTTGTGTTAAAGGTCGGAATGTCGCTCCTCGTTGTTTTGAGGTGTGGACGATGGGGATAAGTATGAGAACCAAGATTGAAAATAAAAGTGCTATGACTCCTCCTAGCTTGTTAGGAATAGAACGTAAAATGGCGTATGCAAACAAGAAATATCATTCGGGCTTAATGTGTGGAGGGGTTACTAAGGGGTTGGCGGGTGTGAAGTTGTCTGGGTCTCCTAACAGGTTTGGGGTGAATAAAGCTAAGGATGTTAGGGCCAGGAGTATTGCTGCGAACCCTAGTAGATCTTTGTACGAAAAGTAAGGGTGGAAGGTAATTTTGTCGGCGTCAGAATTTAGTCCTGTTGGGTTATTTGAGCCTGTTTCGTGTAAGAAAAGGAGGTGGAGGACGGTGGCCCCTAAAACAACGAAAGGAAATAAAAAGTGGAATGCAAAGAATCGTGTTAGGGTGGCCTTGTCTACGGAAAAGCCTCCTCAGATTCATTGGACTAAGTCCTCTCCTACGTATGGGGCGGCAGAAAGCAGGTTAGTAATAACAGTTGCACCTCAGAAGGATATTTGTCCTCAAGGAAGTACATATCCTACGAAGGCTGTCATCATAACTAATAAGAGGAGGATTACTCCAATGTTTCATGTTTCTATGTAAAGGTAAGAGCCGTAGTAAAGTCCTCGGCCGATATGTGCGTAAATACAGATAAAGAAGAAAGATGCTCCATTTGCGTGCAGGTTCCGCATTAGTCAGCCGTAGTTGACGTCCCGGCAAATGTGGGTGACGGATGAAAATGCAGTCGCGATATCTGAAGTGTAATGTATGGCTAGGAACAATCCTGTAAGGATTTGTGCCCCTAGACAAAGTCCCAGGAGTGATCCAAAGTTTCATCAAGCTGAAATGTTGGAGGGGGCTGGGAGGTCTACTACAGCGTCGTTGGCGATTTTTAGGAGGGGGTGGGCCTTTCGTAAGCTTGCCATTAGGGTTTTTATAGTTGAATAACAACGGTGGTTTTTCAAGTCATTAGTCTTGGTTAAAATCCGAGTAAGAACTGTGTGATACATAATTTGCATCTGATTAATGGTTTTGGTTCTGGGGTTAATTGGGGTGGGGTCTAATCCAGCTCCGATTTATGCTGCTTTGGGGTTAGTGGTAGCTGCGGGTGCTGGGTGTGTTGTTTTAGCGTTCTTTGGGATGCCTTTCTTGGCTTTGGTCCTATTCTTAATTTATTTGGGGGGGATGATAGTGGTGTTTGCGTATTCTACGGCCATAGCGGCTGATGCTTATCCTGAAACTTGAGGGGACAGTTCAGTCTTTGACTTTGCTGCGGTGTATGTGGCAGCGGTGGTATGTGGCTTGGTGTGATTCGGTCCAGGGTGATACAATTATGGGGTCCGGGTGTTTAATAGTGCTAAGGAGTTTCTCGTAACACAGAGTGAGACTGTGGGTGTAGTTTCGATGTATGCCGTGGGAGGGTTGTTGTTAGCTCTGTGTGTTTGAGTGTTGTTGGTGACACTGATTGTGGTCCTTGAGATCGTTAGTCTAGTTAAATGGGGATCTGAGTGAGATTCTGAGAATTCTTAGGATGTGTATTGCTAAGACTGGTAGGCCTAGAGAAAGTAAAAATATCAGTAGGTAGGTTTTAATAACACCTCGTTGCGAGTCGTTGATAGTTATCGTGACTTTTATTTGAGTTTGGGCGAGTCCTTTGGGCCCCGTAGTCTCGAATCAAGCTTGGTCTACAAGTTGATTTGCTATGGTTTGTCCTAAGATCAGGGCTGCTTTCGGGAATAGACGATGCACAGTTGCGGGGAAGTAGCCTAGTATATTTGAGAAGTTGTGTGGGGTAAGCATGGGGGTTGGTTTGAATTGCTTTGAGGTTAATGTGGCTAGTTCTATGGCTGTTAAAAGTCCGATGATAGTAACAATAAGGGCTGCTAGCTTAAGTAAAGGTGGTATAGTTATTACAGGTGTTTTTGCAGGCAGAATGTTTGAAGTGATGATAAGCCCGGCTACGATGCTTCCCCAAGCTAAGCGCTTGATAGGGTTAATTACTGCTGGGTCGTTTTCATTGATGGGGGATAGAGGGAGAAATCGGGGGGTGCCTATTGTGACAAAGAATACGACACGGAAGCTGTAGACGGCTGTGAATGAAGTTGCAATCAGGGTTAGGATAAGGGCTCAGGCGTTGATGTGTGAGGTGTTTAGGGCTTCGATAATGGCATCTTTGGAGAAAAATCCTGCTAGGAAAGGAGTGCCGGTTAAAGCTAGACTACCAATTGTCAGGCAAGTAGAGGTGAATGGTGCTAGATTGTGTATTCCGCCTATTTTTCGGATGTCTTGTTCATCGTTTAGGCTGTGAATAATAGAGCCGGAGCACAGGAATAGTATTGCTTTGAAAAAGGCATGCGTGCAAATGTGTAGGAAGGCTAACTGGGGTTGATTCAAGCCGATGGTTACTATCATGAGTCCCAGTTGACTTGAAGTAGAGAATGCTACAATTTTTTTAATGTCATTTTGTGTAAGGGCACAAGTGGCCGTAAATAATGTTGTTAGTGCTCCCAGGCAGAGACAGATAGATAATGCCGTCTGGTTTGATTCTATTAAAGGATGAAGTCGGATGAGTAAAAAAATACCTGCTACAACCATAGTACTTGAGTGTAGTAGGGCAGAGACTGGCGTGGGTCCTTCCATGGCGGAAGGGAGCCAGGGGTGAAGTCCGAACTGTGCAGACTTGCCCGTTGCAGCGATGATTAGTCCTAGGAGTGGGAGGGTCATGTCCGTGTCCTGGGAAAGGGCAAAAATTTGTTGTATTTCTCAGGAGTTTAGGTTTATAGCAAATCAGGCCATGGCTAGGATAAGGCCAATATCTCCAACTCGGTTATAAATAACTGCTTGGAGGGCGGCGGTGTTGGCATCGGCTCGGCCGTACCATCAGCCAATTAATAAGAAGGACATAATTCCGACTCCTTCTCAGCCGATAAAAAGTTGGAATATATTGTTGGCTGTTACTAGAATAATTATGGCGATCAAGAACATAAGCAGGTATTTGAAAAATCGATTTATGTATGGGTCTTCGTGTATGTATCAGGATGCAAACTCTAAGATCGATCAAGTGACGTAAAGGGCAATGGGTGTAAAAATAATCGAGTAGAAGTCAAATTTTAAGCTAACGTTGATGTTAAAGGTCGCTGTGTTTATTCAGTGTCAGCTTGTAATAATCGTTTCTACTCCTTGGTCTAAAAAGATAAACAAAGGTAAAAGGCTAACTAAAAATGCAGTGCTAACGGCGGTTTTAACGTGTGTAATTGCTCAGTTCGCTCCTTTTGGGGCGGGGTCGAGTGTAGTAATGATTGGGTACGCCAAAAGGGCAAAAATTAGGGTAAGCGAGGATGTTAGGAAAAGTGCGGCTTGCATAGCCCTTGCTTGGATTTGCACCAAGAGTTTCTGGTTCCTAAGACCAACGGATGACTGTTATCCTTCAAAGGCCGAGTGAGCCGCAGATTTTAACTGCGGGTGCAGAATTTAGCAGATTCTGCTGCTACAGGCCTCTCTCTGCGGATGAGGGGTCTTACACCCCTATTTTTGGAATCACAATCCAACGTTTTGTATTATACTACATCTGCAGAAGAATCACCCTCACATAAATTCAGGTTTGATGACAAGCAGAATGACTGGCATGAGGTGAAGGGTCAAAAGTAAATGTTCGCGTGTGTGGTAAGGGGTTAATCCAATGATGTGGGCTGGCGTAGGGCCCCGTTGCGTCATTAAGAATATGTAGAGAGAATACCCGGCCGTAATTAATGTCCCTAGCCCTGTCAGAATAAGGGTTCAAGGTGACCAGTTAAATAGTGTAGTGATAATTATTAGTTCCCCCATAAGATTGGGAAGGGGAGGGAGTGCTAGGTTGGCCAGGTTGGCGATAAATCATCATGCGGTGGTTAAGGGGAAGAGCATTTGCAGGCCTCGGGCTAATACTATTGTACGGCTGTGAGTTCGTTCGTAGCTGGTGTTTGCTAGGCAGAATAAGGCGGAAGAGACGAGTCCGTGGGCGATTATCAAAATAATGGCCCCTGTTAGTCCTCAAGGGGTTTGGGTAAAAATGCCTCCTACTACGAGGCCTATGTGTCCGACTGAGGAGTAGGCGATGAGTGATTTCAAGTCCGTTTGTCGTAAACAAATAGCTCCTGTTATAACTACTCCTCATAGGGCTAGAACAATGATGGGGTAACTTAGTTCTTGAGTAAGGGGCTCAAGCATAGCAATGATGCGAATAATGCCGTATCCGCCAAGTTTTAGTAGTACTGCAGCTAGGACTATTGATCCTGCAATTGGTGCCTCTACGTGTGCTTTGGGCAGCCACAAGTGTACCCCATAAAGAGGCATCTTAACTAAAAAGGCGATTATGCATCCTGCTCACCATAGTTTACCTGGTCAAGATGTTAAAGTTAAGGGTTGGCTAAAGTTCAAAATGATTATAGAGAGAGTTCCTGCAGAGCTCTGAAGTGCCAAAAGGGCGACGAGCAAGGGGAGGGAGCCGGCCAAAGTGTAGAATAAGAAGTAAGTACCTGCGCTGAGCCGCTCTGCCTGGCTCCCTCATCGGGTAATGAGGAATAGTGTTGGAATCAGGGTGGCTTCAAATATGATGTAGAACATGATAATTTCAGTAGCCCCGAATGCTATAATAAGAAACATTTGGAGTGACACAAGTAAGGTGATATATACGCGTTGGCGTGTGACGGGTTCTGTTTTGTTATGATTTTGACTGGCGAGAATCATTAATGGGAGGAGCCAGCATGTTAGTACTAGTAAAGGGGACGATAATGTGTCGATGGCCATGTAAGTGCTAGATAAAGCTCGTCCCGATTCGGATGGCCAGTTAAGTCAATAAAGGCTGCAGAGGGCGATTGTAAGGCTTTGAGAGGCTGTGGCGGTTCAGAGCCATTTTTTAGGGCTAAGTCATGTAATTGGGAATAATATTAAAGTGGGGATTAGGATTTTTAGCATTGAAGCAAGTTGAGGGCTTTTGTTTGAGTTGTGCCATGAGAGCGGGTTGTTGCTACGAGAAGAGCTAGTCCTGTTGCGGCTTCACAGGCGGAAAAAACAAGGAGTAAAATAGGGGTTGTGAAAAAGTTTGCTTCTCCGGTCTGAGCCCCCCATATAGACAGGCCCACGTAGAGGGATATCATTATTCCTTCTAGGCAGAGAAGAGCAGATAAAAGGTGTGCGCGGTTAAATGCAAGACCTGAAAGGCCCAGGATAAATGCTGTGGTAAAGCTAAAATTTACTGGGGTCATAACAGAGGTTATGGAGTTTAACCATAATTGTCTGAGCCGAAATCAGAAGTCTTGTTTGGACTAACCTCTTATTCTGTTCATTCCAGGCCCCCTTGGATTCACTCATATGCTAGTCCTAGTGTGAGCAAGATAACAATAAAAGCGACTCATTTAACGGTTAGGTCTGGATTAGGGAGCTGGTCAGCCCAGGGGAGAGAGAGGAGTAATGCGATTTCCAAGTCAAATAGTAAAAACAAAATGGCCACTAAGAAGAATCGTAGTGAGAAGGGAAGTCGGGCTGAACCCACAGGGTCGAAACCACATTCATAAGGTGATAGTTTTTCTATGTCAGGGTTTATTTGGGGTAGTCAGAATGCCACTAATATTAGCACTACAGAAAGGATAGTGGTGATAGTAAATATAGTGGTTAATAAGCTCATATATCTTTCCTTGGATTTTAGCCAAGATTAAATGGTTGGAAGCCACTTGTACTGTCTTTTGTACTAAAAAGATTATGATCCTCATCAGTAGATGGAGATGTAAAGGAATAGTCACACTACGTCAACAAAGTGTCAGTATCAGGCAGCGGCTTCGAATCCAAAGTGATGTTCTGAGGTGAAGTGGTAAAGCATTTGGCGTGCTAAGCAAACGGCTAAGAATGTTGAGCCAATAATAACATGTAGGCCGTGGAAGCCGGTGGCTACAAAGAAAGTTGATCCATAAACCCCGTCTGCGATAGTAAAGGGCGCTTCGTAGTACTCTATCCCTTGAAGAAAGGTAAAGTAAAAGCCTAGTAGGATTGTAAGTGTGAGTGATTGGATGGCCTGCTTTCGTTCTCCTTCTATAAGGCTGTGGTGGGCTCATGTTACGGTTACCCCGGAGGCCAAAAGTACTGCTGTGTTTAAAAGAGGGACTTCAAAAGGGTCGAGTGTAGTGATGCCTGTGGGGGGTCAGCATCCTCCTAGCTCGGGTGTGGGGGCTAGGCTGGAGTGATAGAAGGCTCAGAAGAAGCCTGCAAAGAAAAACACTTCTGATGTGATGAACAAGATTATACCATAGCGCAGTCCTTTCTGAACGGGGGGAGTGTGGTGACCTTGGTATGTGCCTTCTCGGACGATATCTCGTCATCATTGGTACATGGTTAGTAAGGTCAAGATAAGTCCGAGAGTTATTAAGGTTACTGAGTGGAAGTGGAATCAGACTGCGGTGCCAGATGTAATTAGTAGTGCCCCTACTGCTCCAGTTAGGGGTCAAGGGCTTGGGTCTACTATATGAAATGCATGCGCTTGATGGGCCATTAGACGTTTTCTTGTAGGTATAGGCTTACTAGCAGAACAAATACGTATGCTTGAATTATTGCTACGGCTACTTCTAATACATTAAGCAGCACTAAAATAACAAAGGCTGTGAGAGACACAATTGGTATTGACTCGGCTAAGACTAGCACTGCAGTTGCAATTAGCTGGATTAATAGGTGGCCTGCCGTGAGATTGGCAGTAAGTCGGACTCCTAGTGCTAAAGGGCGGATAAAGAGACTAATGGTTTCGATAATAATAAGCACTGGGATGAGAGGCACTGGGGTGCCCTCTGGAAGTAAGTGGCCTAGGGCCGCGGTGGGCTGGTTACGCAGGCCAATAAGTACAGTGCCGAGTCAAAGAGGGACTGCGAATCCTAGGTTGAGGGAGAGCTGGGTAGTAGGTGTAAAAGTGTATGGTAGTAGTCCTGATATGTTAATAGAAAGGAGAAAAATCATTAATGATGTCAGGAAGAGGGCTCACTTATGTCCACCTAGATTAATAGGTAGGAATATTTGTTGGGTGAAGCTATTAATAAGCTGGCTTTGAATAGATAAAACTCGGTTATTTAGTCATCGTCGGCTTGGAGTTGGCAAGAGACTTATTGGAATAACGATTGCCAGGGCAATCAAGGGGATTCCTAGTAAACTAGGGCTAATAAATTGGTCGAAGTAGCTTAGGATCATGATCAGTTTCAAAGGTTGGGTTTGCTTTTTTGAGCCCCTATTGTTGTGGGTTCGTTGTTAAATTCGTGAGCTATGACTTTTGGGGGTAGTACTGTAAGGAATACAATTCAGGAGAAGACTAAGATAAGGAATCAGGGAGCCGGATTTAATTGAGGCATTTCACTAGAGGTGGTTGGAAGTCACCTATTTCCAGCTTAAAAGGCTGGCGCTATGTCCGTATTAGCTTTCTAGTGAGGCGTCTTCGAGTATAAGTGCAGATCAGTCCTCGAAGTGTTTCAGAGGAACGGCTTCTACTACAATGGGCATGAAGCTGTGGTTTGCTCCGCAAATTTCAGAGCATTGGCCGTAGAACACGCCTGGGCGGGCAGTGATGAAGGCAGTCTGGTTTAATCGGCCGGGAACTGCATCAAGTTTAACTCCTAGCGCTGGCACGGCTCATGAGTGAAGAACATCTTCAGCTGAGACGAGAACTCGGATTGGTGATTCTATTGGTACGACCATACGGTGGTCGGTCTCCAAAAGTCGGAATTGTCCAGGGATTAGATCTTGGGTTGGGACTATGTATGAGTCAAAGCCCAGGTCCTGGTAGTCCGTATACTCATAGCTTCAGTATCACTGGTGGCCTATGGCTTTAATAGTAAGATGCGGGTCATTAATTTCATCTATGAGGTACAAAATCCGTAGGGAGGGAAGGGCGATTAGGATTAAGATGACTGCTGGTAAGATGGTTCAAACAATTTCAATTTCCTGTGAGTCAAGAATAAACTTGTTAGTAAGTTTGGTAGAGACTATGCAGACGATAATGTAGAGGACAAATGTACTGATAAGAAAAACAATCATTAGTGCATGGTCGTGAAAGTGTAATAGTTCTTCTATGACAGGGGAGGCTGCATCTTGCAGGCCTAATTGTGCGGCATGGGCCATTAGTTGTGAATTTAAGACACGTGGGGGTCTAACCCACGATTTTGCCTCGACAAGGCAATGTAATACGCTTTACTAGTGTCTCATTTAAGGAAGTGGCAGAGTGGCCATGTGGTTGGCTTGAAACCATCTCACGGGGGTTCAATTCCTCCCTTTCTTGTGCTTAGATTGTACTTGAACGAAAGCGGGCTCTTCAAAGGTGTGGTAAGGTGGAGGGCAGCCATGCAGTCACTCTACGTTTGTCACTGTTAGGTCTGTGGCAGCTACTTCTCGTTTAGCGGTGAATGCTTCCCAGAGAATAAATAAGAACATAATTACTGCTACGAGGGAAATAAGGGACCCGATTGAAGAAACTGTGTTTCACAGGGTGTATGCGTCTGGGTAGTCGGAGTACCGCCGAGGCATCCCTGCTAGGCCTAAGAAATGTTGGGGGAAGAAAGTGACGTTAACTCCCACAAACATGACTCCAAAGTGGATTTTTGATCAGGTGCTGTGTAGGGTGTATCCTGTGAAAAGAGGGAATCAGTGCACGAATGCAGCTATAATAGCAAATACAGCTCCTATTGAAAGGACGTAGTGGAAGTGTGCTACTACGTAGTAAGTGTCGTGTAGAACAATATCTAGAGAAGAATTCGACAGAACAATTCCTGTTAATCCTCCAACTGTGAATAGGAAAATAAATCCTAGGGCCCAGAGGAGGGGGGTGTCTCATTTGATTGATCCCCCATGAAGAGTAGCAAGCCAGCTAAAGACTTTAACTCCGGTGGGAATAGCAATAATCATTGTTGCTGATGTGAAGTAAGCTCGGGTATCAACGTCTATACCGACTGTAAATATGTGGTGGGCTCAGACAATGAACCCTAGTAGTCCGATAGCCATCATGGCTCATACCATACCCATGTAGCCGAAAGGTTCTTGTTTCCCGGCGTAATAAGCTACGATATGCGAAATCATTCCAAATCCTGGAAGAATTAAAATATAGACTTCAGGGTGGCCAAAGAATCAGAATAAGTGTTGATAGAGGATTGGGTCCCCTCCCCCTGCCGGATCGAAGAAAGTGGTGTTTAGATTACGATCTGTTAGCAGCATAGTAATCCCAGCGGCTAGCACAGGAAGTGAGAGGAGAAGAAGTACGGCTGTTACAAGCACAGCTCAGACAAAGAGAGGTGTTTGATATTGTGAGATTGCTGGGGGCTTCATGTTGATAATTGTGGTAATAAAGTTAATAGCCCCTAAAATTGAGGAGATACCTGCTAAGTGGAGAGAAAAAATGGCCAGGTCAACTGAAGCGCCAGCATGTGCGAGATTCCCTGCTAGAGGGGGGTAAACTGTTCATCCAGTTCCTGCTCCTGCTTCAACTCCAGAGGAGGCTAATAAAAGGAGGAATGAAGGGGGTAGTAGTCAGAAGCTCATGTTATTCATTCGTGGGAATGCCATATCTGGGGCCCCGACTATAAGAGGCACAAGTCAGTTCCCAAAGCCTCCGATTAGGATGGGTATTACTATGAAGAAAATTATTACAAAAGCATGTGCAGTGACGATGACGTTATAGATTTGGTCATCTCCTAGGAGTGCTCCTGGTTGGCTTAGCTCTGCTCGGATTAAAAGGCTCAGGGCTGTGCCGATTATTCCTGCTCAAGCACCGAATACTATGTAAAGGGTGCCGATGTCTTTATGATTGGTTGAGAAGAATCAACGGGTGATTGCCATAGGTAGGGTGGCCGAGAGTGTAGGCGGCGGATTGTAGCTCCGAATAGAGAGGTTTAATTCCTCTCCTTATCAGGCCCTGTGGTGAAGTTCATATTAGGTTGCAAACCTAAAGATGCAGGAGTAAGGCCTGCCGGGGCTTTCCCCGCCTTAGACCCGGCGGCGGGGAAAGTAGGCGGATGCTCGCTGGTTAGGGCGCTTAGCTGTTAACTAAGAGTTTGTAGGATCGAGGCCTTCCCGCTTAGAATAAGGCTTTGGCTTAATTAAAGTGTTTGAGTTGCATTCAGAAGATGTGGGATAAACCCCCGCAAGTCTTATCCAGGGACTAGGAGATTTTCACTCCTGCTTTGAGCTTTGAAGGCTTATGGTCTAAATACTATCCTAAGTCCCTGGGGCGTGAAAGTTCTAGTGAAATAAAGCTAGAATGGTTGGTAAGACAGGAAGCATGCTGGTGGCTAGAATAATGGTAAGAGGCAAGAACAGCGGGCGCTTATTGGGGGTCCGTCAGGGGGTGACAAACAAAGTGGTTTGTGGGAATAGTGTTAGGGTGGCGAATTGGGTAAGACGGAGGTAGAAAAATAAGCTCAGCAGGGCCGCTATGGCTATGATGACGGCGGTTAGGGGGAGGCCCTGGTTAGTTAGTTCTTGAATAATTAGTCATTTAGGCAGGAATCCTGTTAGTGGGGGAAGGCCGCCTAAAGAAAGCAGTATAAGGCCAATCGCTGTGCAGAGGGCGGGGGATTGGGTTCACGAGGTGGCCAGGCGGATAATTTTTGTGACGTTTAGGGTTTTGAGGGCAGCGAATATTGCTCCTGTAATAACGATATAAGTGAGGAGGGCAACCGCCGTTAATTCAGGGGCTATTTGTGCCATCAGGATTATCCACCCTATGTGGGCGATTGAGGAGTATGCTAGCAGTTTACGCACTTCTGTTTGGTTAAGGCCACCTCATCCTCCAATTAATGTGGAGAGAAGGGCTAGCGCAGTAAGTAAGTAAGGGTGGGTGTTGTTGGAGAGTTGGAGGATTAGGGCGAATGGTGCTAGCTTTTGCCAGGTGGCTACTAGAAAGCCCACCTCTAGGGTAAGGCCATGGAGGACATCTGGGAGTCAGAAGTGTACGGGTGCAAGGCCCATTTTGAATGCCAGCGCCATCATGGCAACAGGGGTATAGTAAGGATGGGATATGTGGGTAATCTCCCAGCTTCCGGTTTGCCAGGCATTTCCGAGGGCTGCAAATAAAAGCACTGCTGCTGATGTGGCTTGTACGATAAAGTATTTTGTTGCAGCTTCCACGGCCCGGGGGTGGTGGTTGTGGATCATTATTGGGATTATAACTAAGGTGCTGATTTCAAGCCCTATTCATGCAGCAAATCAATGGGAGCTGATAAATGTGACTGAGGTCCCTAAAAGAAGGCTAGAGAGGAGAACGGAGAGGGTGAGGGCCGACATTGTAGTGGAGGAGGGGGTTTAACCAACATGTTCGGGGTATGGGCCCGAAAGCTTATTTAGCTTACTCAACTAGAAAGTGGTGTAGTGGAAGCACTTAGAGTTTTGATCTCTGTTGGAGAGGTTCAAGTCCTCTCTTTCTAAGGAGCTGGGGGGAGTCTAACCCCCTTAATTCACTCTATCAAAGTGGCCCTTAGGCGTTCAGGCACGGCTCCAGATTATATTTGGGGTGGCAGGCCGGCAATTCCTAGGGGGAGGGAGATGTGTCAAAGAGTAAAGGCCAGGGTGAGGGGCAGGAAGTTTTTTCAGATAAGATGTATAAGTTGATCATAACGGAACCGGGGGTAAGAGGCTCGGACCCAGAGGAAGAGGGCGGCTAGTATGGCAGCTTTCACTATAATGTTGATGGTGAATAGTTCGGGGTGTGCGGGGAAGTTGAAAGTGCCCAAGAATAAAATGGCTGATAGTGTATTTATAAATAGGATGTTGGCATATTCGGCCAAGAAAAATATTGCAAAGGGGCCTCCGGCATATTCGACGTTGAATCCCGAAACCAATTCTGATTCTCCTTCGGTGAGGTCAAAGGGAGCTCGATTTGTTTCTGCCAGTGTAGAAATGTACCATATTGCGGCTAAAGGCCAAGCGGGGGCGAGGAGTCAAATGGCCTCTTGTGTGGTGTTGAATATTGATAAGGTGAATCCCCCTGTAAACACAATCGTGCAGAGGAGGATAAGTCCAAGGGCCACTTCATAAGAGATGGTTTGTGCCACTGCTCGTAGTGCCCCAATTAGGGCGTACTTGGAGTTGGAGGCCCACCCTGAGCCAAGAATTGAGTAAACAGCTAGGCTGGAGATTGCTAGGATGAAAAGAATGCCAAGGTTGAGGTCTGCTAAAGAAAAAGGGAGGGGGAGAGGGGACCACAAACCGAGTGCTAGTGTAAGCGCTAGCGTGGGGGCAATTAGGAAGAGGATAGGGGAGGCAGCGGTAGGGCGCACTGGCTCTTTAAGGAACAGTTTGACACCATCAGCAATTGGCTGCAAAAGCCCGTAGGGTCCTACGACGTTAGGACCTTTTCGGAGTTGTATGTAGCCTAGCACTTTGCGTTCTACAAGAGTCAAGAAAGCTACTGCTAGGAGGACCGGGACAATGTAGATAAGAGGGTGGATGATGTGAGTAATAAGGGCGGAGAGCATAGTTGGGGAGAGGATTTGAACCTCTGGTCCGGAAGGCTTAGGCTTCCTGCATTTGCCGGGCTCTGCCACTCCAACAATGTCCTATTTCTAGGCCGAGCAGGGCTGCCCTCCTTTATCTACTTTATTTGTTTTCATTAGGTCGGAGAAAGGCGTGCTTGAAGCAGGGGCCTTACCGTTCCGGTCCTTTCGTACTGGGAAAGGTGGTGATACAGATAGAAACTGACCTGGATTACTCCGGTCTGAACTCAGATCACGTAGGACTGTTAATCGTTGAACAAACGAACCCTTAATAGCGGCTGCACCATTAGGATGTCCTGATCCAACATCGAGGTCGTAAACCCCCTTGTCGATATGGACTCTGGGAGGGGATTGCGCTGTTATCCCTAGGGTAACTTGGTTCGTTGATCGGCAATGGGCCGGATCATATCGGTCAAATTTATTGAGACTTAGAGCTGTGGCTCTTGGTTAACATGGGTAAAGCCCCATCCGCTTGGGAGCTGTCTTTTCTCCCAGGGTCGCCCCAACCGAAGACGCTTAATTCCAGGGGTATGCTGTTTGGAGCCCGTGTTAAGGGGGCTGCTTTCCATAGTTGGTGGGCGTCTAAAGCTCCACAGGGTCTTCTCGTCTTGTATGTGCATGCTCGCTTCTGCACGAGCAGATCAGTTTCACTGACTAGGAAAAAGAGACAGTCTGGCCCTCGTTATGCCATTCATACAGGTCTCCATTTAAGAGACAATTGATTGCGCTACCTTCGCACGGTTAGGATACCGCGGCCGTTAAAATTTTTGGTCACCGGGCAGGCGGGACCTCCTATATTATTAAAGCAGGAGGCGATGTTTTTGGTAAACAGGCGAGGCCATGGTTTGCCGAGTTCCTTTTCTTCCTTTAAGTCTTTCCCTTGTTTAAAGCACTCCTGTGTAGGGTCAACGAGTTGGTGTTGTGCGGGGTTTTCTTGGCCTGAGTGGGCGGTGGCGTAGGGCCCTCTTTTGTTGGGTTCGTTAATTGCCGGTGGAAGGTCCGATCCGGTTTACACATGTGCGTGGGAGAAGTTCGTTCTTCTTGTTACTCGTTCTAGCATAATCTCTTCTATGGTTGCATAGAGAGGCCCAATAATACTAGGGGCGTTAGAGGTGTTGAATGGTATATAAGGCTTGGGTGTCGGTTTGAGCTTTAACGCTTTCTGGTCAGATGGCTGCTTTTAGGCCTACTGAAACTTTTTGCCTTGTTTGAACTGTATTCTTTAGCCTCCTGTTTAAGGTTGTGTCCTTTATTGAAGGAGCTGTACCTCCTTCAACTAACTCCCGTTAATGGCTCTTCGTCTAATATAAGTTTAAGTTTTAGGAGTAGAGGCGTCAAGTCGGGGCTGAACTTGTATTCATTTCTTGGGCAACCAGCTATAACTTGGCTCGATAGGTTTTTCGCTTCTACTCGGGGATCTTCCCACTCTTTTGCTACAGAGACGGGTTGGCCCTGATTGGCTGTCCCGGAGTAGCTCGCCTTAGTTTCGGGGGTCCGAACTAGAGGTCTCTTTGCTCGGGGGTACTAGCTAGATCATGATGCAAAAGGTACGAGGTGAGGTCTCTGCTTCTTAGTGCTTGAGTGCGTTATTTCATTTCTCTTTCAGCTTTCCCTTGCGGTACTTAGTCTGTGGCTTCAGGTATCCTTTTTTGTCGCCCATACTGGGGTGGTCAAATGGTTTGTTTAGGTGTGTTGGGTTTGTGCGGAGTTATACTATGTGTTTAATTTAGTTGTTGTGGTTGAGCTAGCTGTTTAGCTCGGGACGATTCAACTTGCATGAATGTATACTCGGTGTAAGGGAGTCGCTTAACTGTCTCAGCCACGTCCCGTGTTGTTCCAAGTGCACCTTCCGGTACACTTACCGTGTTACGACTTGTCTCCCCTTTTGCCATTTAGTATTGTTAATTACGGACTTGTGAGGGGCCTTGGGGAGAGTGACGGGCGGTGTGTACGCACTTCAGAGCCGGCTTCAAGGGGGCACTCTGTTCCCCCGTTACTGCTAAATCCACCTTCAGATTGCCTTTTTCAAGCAGTCTTTCGTAGTTATCTGTTTCAGATAATGTAGCCCATTTCTTTCCACTTCGTTTGCTACACCTCGACCTGACGTTTTGAGGTTTACTCATTTTGCTGACTTTTATTCCTTCATAGGGTGAGCTGGCGACGGTGGTATATAGGCGGTAAGAAGGCAAGAAGTGGTGAGGTTGAACGGGGATTATCGGTTCTAGAACAGGCTCCTCTAGGGGGTTCTGAAGCACCGCCAAGTCCTTTGGGTTTTAAGCTGATGCTCGTAGTCCCCAGGCGGATATTTATTGTATATTAATATCTAGGTTTACGGCGAGGCATAGTGGGGTATCTAATCCCAGTTTGTGCCCTGGCTGTCGTGGGTTCGGGTGGGTGTGGTTTAAAGCTACTTTCGTGATAGTGACTCTTATCCCCCTATGCGTATAACGGCTGGGTGGGTTTTTTGCTTTATTATATATATCCCCTAACCACGCTTTACGCCGGCGTCCATCAACTAGGGCCTCTCGTATAACCGCGGTGGCTGGCACGAGTTTTACCGGCCCTTTTAAACCTAACTAAGTCAAGTTTTCACTTATGGCTTAATATTTATCACTGCTGAATTCCCTTGAGGGTGTGGCTAAGCAAGGCGTCTTGGGCTAAAGATGTGTTTGTGCCTGATACCGGCTCCTTGTTCCCGGACGGGGGATTAAGGGCATTCTCACAGGGCTGCGGAGACTTGCATGTGTAAATCGGGTTAAAGCTGATGGTAAAGTCAGGACCAAACTTTTGTGCCAGTGAAGCTTCTTAGGGCTCATCTTAACATCTTCAGTGTTATGCTTTGTTTTAAGCTACACTGGC